TCCAACCCTGGAAATACAGAATCCCAATTTTTTTTACTACCCGGAGCTTCGATACATTTCGAAATCGAGAGATGTCTACCGGGGGAGGTTCTATCAGACAACAATTAGCCAATCTAGATTTACGAATTATTATAGACTATTCATTGGTAGAATGGAAAGAATTGGAGGAAGAGGAACCCACAGGGAATGAATGGGAAGATCGAAAAGTTGGAAGAAGAAAAGATTTTTTGCTTAGACGCATGGAATTGGCTAAGCATTTTATTCGAACAAATATAGAACCAAAATGGATGGTTTTGTGTCTATTACCAGTTCTTCCTCCTGAGTTGAGACCAATCTATCATATAGATGAGGATAAACTAGTGACCTCGGATATTAATGAAATCTATAGAAGAATTATCTATCGGAATAATACTCTTACAGATCTATTAACAACAAGTATAGCTACGCCAGAAGAATTAATAATATCTCAGGAAAAATTGCTACAAGAAGCCGTGGATGCACTTCTTGATAATGGAATCTGCGGACAACCAATGAGGGATGATCATAATAGAGTTTACAAGTCGCTTTCAGATGTAATTGAAGGCAAAGAAGGAAGAGTTCGCGAGACTCTGCTTGGTAAACGGGTCGATTATTCAGGGCGGTCCGTGATTGTCGTGGGCCCTTCACTTTCATTACATCGATGTGGATTGCCTCGCGAAATAGCAATAGAACTTTTCCAGGCATTTGTAATTCGTGACCTAATTAGAAAACATCTTGCTTCGAACATAGGAGTTGCTAAGAGTCAAATTCGGAAAAAAAAACCGATTGTATGGGAAATACTTCAGGAAATTCTGGATGACCATCCTGTATTGCTGAATAGAGCGCCTACTCTGCATAGATTAGGCATACAGGCATTCCTCCCCGTTTTAGTGGAAGGACGCGCTATTTGTTTACATCCATTAGTTTGTAAGGGCTTCAATGCAGACTTTGACGGGGATCAAATGGCTGTTCATGTGCCTTTATCTTTGGAGGCTCAAGCAGAGGCACGTTTACTTATGTTTTCTCATATGAATCTTTTGTCTCCAACTATTGGGGATCCCATTTCGGCACCAACTCAAGATATGCTTAGTGGACTCTATGTCTTAACGAGTGGAAATCGTCGGGGTATTTGTGTAAATAGGTATAATCCATGTAATCGTAGAAACTATCAAAATGAAGATAATAACTATAAGTATACAAAAAAAAAAGAACCCTTTTTTTGTAATCCCTATGATGCAATTGGAGCTTATCGGCAAAAACGAATCAATGTAGGTAGTCCTTTGTGGCTGCGGTGGCGACTAGATCAACGCGTTATTGCTGCAAGAGAAGTTCCCATCGAAATTCACTATGAATCTGTGGGGACCTATTATGAGATTTATGGACACTATCTAATAGTACGAAGTATAAAAAAAGAAATTCTTTATATATATATTCGAACCACTCTTGGTCATATTTCTCTTTATCGAGAAATAGAAGAAGCCATACAGGGGTTTTGGCAGGGCTGTTGTAATTATATGCTACCAACGGGAATTCGAGTCTCTCCGGGTTAACTAGGACCATAATTGCGGAATTTCTACGTGAATCAAGATCTAGAAAAGGAAGTTTTCCAATCACTGACTCAAGCCCATTGTCAAATTCTACTCAGCGCAATATGGAGGTACTGATGGCAGAACGGCCCACTCAGGTCTTTCACAATAAAGTGATAGACGGAACTGCCATGAAACGACTTATTAGTCGATTTATTGATCACTATGGAATAGGATATACATCACATATCCTGGATCAAGTAAAGACTCTGGGTTTCCGACAAGCTACCGCCGCATCCATTTCATTAGGAATTGATGATCTTTTAACAATACCTTCTAAAAGATGGCTAGTTCAAGACGCTGAACAACAAAGTTTTATTTTGGAAAAACACCATCATTATGGGAATGTACACGCGGTAGAAAAATTACGTCAATCGATCGAAATATGGTATGCCACAAGTGAATATTTGCGACAAGAAATGAATCCTAATTTTCGGATGACCGATCCTTTTAATCCAGTCCATATAATGTCTTTTTCGGGAGCCAGAGGAAATGCTTCTCAGGTACATCAATTAGTAGGTATGAGAGGATTAATGTCGGATCCCCAAGGGCAAATGATTGATTTACCCATCCAAAGCAATTTACGCGAAGGACTCTCTTTAACAGAATACATTATTTCTTGCTACGGAGCCCGTAAAGGGGTTGTGGATACCGCTATCCGAACCTCAGATGCAGGATATCTCACGCGCAGACTTGTTGAAGTAGTTCAACACATTGTTGTACGTCGAACAGATTGTGGCACCGTTCGAGGTATTTCTGTAAGTCCTCGAAATGGAATGATGGCGGACAGGATTTTTATCCAAACATTAATTGGCCGTGTATTAGCAGATGATATATATATAGGTTCGCGATGTATTGCTACTAGAAATCAAGATATTGGGGTTGGACTTGTCAGTAGATTCATAACTTTTAGAGCACAACCAATCTCTATTCGAACCCCCTTTACTTGTAGGAGTACATCTTGGATTTGTCAATTATGTTATGGCCGGAGTCCAGCTCATGACGACCTGGTCGAATTGGGAGAAGCCGTAGGTATTATTGCAGGTCAATCTATTGGAGAACCGGGCACTCAATTAACATTAAGAACTTTTCATACCGGCGGAGTATTCACAGGGGGTACTGCAGAACATGTGCGAGCCCCTTCTAATGGAAAAATAAAATTCAACGAGGATTTGGTTCATCCGACACGTACACGTCATGGACATCCTGCTTTTCTATGTTCTAGAGACTTGTATGTAACTATTGAGAGTGAAGATATTATACACAATGTGTGTATTCCGCCCAAAAGTTTTCTTTTAGTTCAAAACGATCAATATGTAGAATCAGAACAAGTGATTGCTGAGATTCGTGCGAGAACATCAACTTTGAATTTGAAAGAGAAGGTTCGAAAACATATTTATTCTGACTCAGAGGGCGAAATGCACTGGAATACTGATGTGTACCATGCACCTGAATTTACATATGGTAATATTCATCTCTTACCAAAAACAAGTCATTTATGGATATTATTAGGGGAGCCCTGGAGATACAGTCTAGGCCCCTGTTCGATCCACAAGGATCAAGATCAAATGAACGCTTATTCTCTTTCTGTCAAGCCAAGATATATTGCTAACCCCTCAGTAACTAATAATCAAGTGAGACACAAATTTTTTAGTTCGTATTTTTCTGGTAAAAATCAAACAGGAGATAGGATTCCTGATTATTCAGAACTTAATCGAATGACATGTACGGGTCGTTATAATCTCAGATATCCGGCCATTCTCGACGGCAATTCTGATTTATTGGCAAAGAGGCGAAGAAATAGATTCATCATTCCACTCGAATCGATTCAAGAAGGCGAGACCCAACTAATACCTTCTTCAGGTATCTCAATGGAAATCCCCAGAAATGGTATTCTCCGTAGAAATAGTATTCTTGCTTATTTCGATGATCCTCGATATATAAGAAAGAGCTCAGGACTTACTAAATATGAGACTAGAGAACTGAATTCAATCGTCAACGAAGAGGATTTGATTGAGTATCGAGGAGTCAAGGTATTTTGGCCAAAATACCAAAAGGAAGTAAATCCATTTTTTTTTATTCCCGTGGAAGTCCACATTTTGGCCGAATCTTCTTCCATAATGGTACGGCACAATAGTATTATTGGGGCAGATACACAAATCACTTTAAATAGAAGAAGTCGGGTAGGCGGATTGGTCCGAGTGAAGAAAAAAGCAGAAAAAATCAAACTGATAATCTTTTCTGGAGATATCCATTTTCCTGGAAAGACAAATAAGGCATTCCGATTGATACCACCAGGAGGGGGAAAACCAAATTCCAAAGAATACAAAAAATTGAAAAATTGGCTTTATATCCAACGAATGAAACTTTCCAGGTATGAAAAAAAGTATTTTGTTTTGGTTCAACCTGTAGTCCCATATAAAAAAACGGATGGTATAAATTTAGGAAGACTTTTCCCGCCGGATCTCTTGCAGGAAAGTGATAATCTACAACTTCGAGTTGTCAATTATATCCTTTATTACGACCCAATTCTTGAAATTTGGGACACAAGTATTCAATTAGTTCGGACTTCTTTAGTGTTGAATTGGGACCAAGACAAAAAGATCGAAAAGGCCTGTGCTTCCTTTGTTGAAATAAGGACAAATGGTTTGCTTAGATATTTTCTAAGAATCGACTTAGCGAAGTCACCTATTTCTTATACCGGAAAAAGGAACGATCTGTCGGGTTCAGGATTGATCTCTGAGAAGGGATCAGATCGCGCTAATGTCAATCCGTTTTCTTCCATTTATTCCTATTCCGAGGCAAGGATTCAAGAATCCCTTAATCCAAATCAAGGAACTATCCATACGTTGTTGAATCGAAATAAGGAATCTCAATCTTTGATAATTTTGTCATCATCCAATTGTTTTCGAATAGGCCCATTCAACGATGTAAAATCTCCCAATGTGATAAAGGAATCAATCAAAAAGAACCCCCTAATTCCAATTAGTAATTCCTTGGGCCCGTTAGGAACAGGCTTTCCAATTTATAATTTTGATTTATTTTCCCATTTAATAACCCATAATCAGATCTTGGTAACTAACTATTTGCAACTTGACAATTTAAAACAGATTTTTCAAATACTTAAATATTATTTACTGGATGAAAATGGTCAAATTTATAATCCCTATTCATGCAGTAACATCATTTTGAATCCATTCCATTTGAATTGGTATTTTCTCCATTACAATTATTGTGAAGAGACATCTACAATCGTTAGTCTTGGGCAGTTTCTTTGTGAAAATGTATGTATAGCCAAAAAAGGACCGCATTTAAAATCGGGTCAAGTTCTAATTGTTCAAGTTGACTCTGTGGTAATACGATCAGCTAAGCCTTATTTGGCTACTCCAGGAGCAA